GACAGATTAGTTGAAAAAATCATGACTATACTTAACAATAAAATACTCGGAAAAGCCCACATACGACGAAGGTTTTTTGTTGCTGTCGGAAAAAGAAGAAGTCCCACTCCTATTAACATGGGAACTGGGAGTGGAACGAAAGGTATAATCCACGCATACTGATATGTCTGTTCCATAAAAAAAGTTTTTTAATTCTTAATTAATATTAATTGTTTCCGATTCACGAGACCTTACCTCTTTTGGAAGGAAAGAAGTCAATAAAAAAATGAAGATATACACTAATAGAATAGAATTTTTCTTTCTGTTTACTTATTCTTTCGTAGTTTTGGTGAAATACTTCAAATTATTCAAATCAAGAAATTACAATTGGTCAAATCATATGATAGAAAGAGATTAATTACCAGTCTCCTTCGCATTTGAAAATTCAAACAAAATTAGGGATATTTTTCCAAAGTTTGACAAGTTACTAAAAATATTATTATTTTTCGAAATATTTTATGTGATTTTCCTATATCTTTTACCCATCCTGTCTATTCTTTTAGATTTTTAGAAAAAAAATACATAATGATAATAAATTAGAAAAGCGCGGATTTTTTTTGAACAATAAATGTCTTTCACATCCAGCTATAACAATGAGTAATCTCTTAATTTTTATTTAAATGGCAGTTCCAAAAAAACGTACTTCTGCATCAAAAAAGCGTATTCGTAAAAATTTTTGGAAAAGGAAGGGGTATCGGGCAGCGTTAAAAGCGTTTTCCTTAGGGAAATCTCTTTCTACCGGGAATTCAAAAAGTTTTTTTGTGCGACAAACAAATAAAATAAGTAATAAAACATAACACGTTGGAATAATCGAAATCGGCCTGAGTCAATTTTTGACTCATTTCGAAAATCAAATTCTTGATTTCCATTTCCTCTTGAGTTAATCAATAGGAAATGGAAATCATTCCACTCTTAGAATATGTGGAATACTTATTTTTGCGTTTACCTTACCGAAACCGAATTGAAAAAAAAAAAAGAAAGTATTCTTTTTGTTGACAAAAAAAGAATAGAAGATACTAATAATTTCTTTTGAGTATATTTTCTCATTTCCAAGTCGGGGAGTATTATTTTTTCTATCAACCTATTTGTAATATGAAGTTTTCCTTTATTTGTGCAATTTTCTTACTTTTGGATTTTCTATATCTATAAATTCCTATACTATATATATAAATTCCTATATAGGTCTCATATATCTCTCGCCATAAATCCACGCAAAAACATTTAGTGTAGATATTCTGGATAAATATGTGTTAATTTTGAATGATCAAAAATAGGTTCTTTTTTTGTTCATTGAACAAAATTGATTTTTTGGTTTCACTTTTGAAAATAAAATCAATTTAAAACAGTTCATTAAATCATTAAAACGAAACCAAAAAAAATTTTTTGACGGTTCTATCCCTTAATTCATAGTAAATTCATAGTAATAGTAGGACTATCTTCTTTTACAAGAGTTCAAGTGGAGGAGAATATAAAATACACAATAAAACTAAGGCATTAAACTAAAATGAAAATATGAACCTTCAAATACCTATTTGAACGAATTTTTATTCATTAATTTGAATAAATATTGCACCAATTGAATTCTTAAATCTAGACGATTGCTTATTCACAGGCTATTATCAGGTCAAGACAAGCCGCTATGGTGAAATTGGTAGACACGCTGCTCTTAGGAAGCAGTGCTAGAGCATCTCGGTTCGAGTCCGAGTGGCGGCATGTCATCTCCTGAAAAAAGTAAATAGATCCTATTAAATAGATCCTATAATAAATAATAAATTTAATTCCCGATTTCAATTTTATAATTAAGGGACTCCTTTTTTTATGATATTTTCAACCTTAGAGCATATATTAACTCATATTTCTTTTTCGATCGTTTCAATTATAATTACAATTTATTTGATAACCTTTTTAGTTGATGAAATGGTAAAGCTATATGATTCATCCACAAAGGGCATGATAATGACTTTTTTCTGTATAACGGGGTTATTAATTACTCGTTGGATTTATTCGGGACATTTTCCACTAAGTGATTTATATGAATCGTTAATCTTTCTTTCATGGAGTTTTTCCATTATTCATATAGTTCCGTATTTCAAAAAAAATAAAAATATTTTAAGTACCATAATTGGTCCAAGTGCTATTTTTACCCAGGGCTTTGCTACTTCAGGTCTTTTAACTGAAATACACGAATCCACAATATTAGTACCCGCACTTCAATCTGAGTGGCTAATAATGCACGTAAGTATGATGATATTAGGTTATGCGGCCCTTTTATGTGGATCATTATTATCAGTATCACTTTTAGTCATTACAGTTAGAAAAAATAAAAAGTTTTTTTCTACGAGTAATCATTTATTAAATTTTAATGAATCATTTTTCTTTGGTGAAATCGAATACATGAATGAACGAAGTAATGTTTTACAAAATACTTCTTTTTTTTCTCCAAGGAATTATTATAGGTCGCAATTAAGTCAACAATTGGATTATTGGAGTTATCGGGTTATTAGTCTAGGATTTATCTTTTTAACCATAGGAATTCTTTCTGGAGCAGTATGGGCTAACGAAGCATGGGGATCCTATTGGAGTTGGGACCCAAAAGAAACTTGGGCTTTTATTACTTGGATCATATTCGCGATTTATTTACATACTCGAACAAATATAAAATGGAAAGGTACGAATTCCGCAATTGTAGCGTCTATTGGGTTTCTTATAATTTGGATATGCTATTTTGGGGTCAATCTATTAGGAATAGGACTACATAGTTATGGTTCATTTACATTAACATCTAATTGAATTGAAAAAAAAAAGGGGGGGGTTCTTACAATATACATAGGAATAGAAAAGTGTACAGCACATATCAGATAAAAAAACTTTGTATGAGCTGTTGAGACCCCGGCGAATCACTACAATATTTGATTCACCGGGGTCTCAACAACTCAATGTTTTGACTTAATGTAAGAGAAAAAAGCCTTCGTTTTGTCATTGTAGAAAAATAGATAGAATAACTTCAACCCTTTCAACTGATAATGAAAGAACGAAATCAGGGTACATACCAATACCTAGTACGGGTAAAAAAATAGAGATCGAAATAAATAACTCTCGCGGTCCAGAATCAAAAAAATAATAATTTGGAACATTAAATATCTTGTATCCATAGAACATCTGACGTAAGATAGATAATAAATAAATAGGAGTTAATATAATTCCAATTGCCATTACAAAAGTAATTAGGAGTTTTGTCATTAAAAGATATTTTGGACTAGTAATTAGTCCAAAAAATACTATTAATTCGGCAACAAAACCACTCATACCGGGTAATGCAAGGGAGGCCATCGAAAAGCTACTGAACATCGTGAATATTTTTGGCATTGGAATAGCTATTCCGCCCATTTCGTCAAGATAAACAAGACGTGTTCTATCATAAGTTGTTCCGGCCAAGAAAAAAAGTGCAGCACCAATAAATCCATGAGAGATTATTTGTAAAAGGGCTCCGTTGAGCCCCATATCGGTGATAGAACCAATTCCTATAATTATGAAACCCATGTGAGATACAGAGGAATAGGCTATCCTTTTTTTTAAATTCCGTTGACCGAGAGATGTTGAAGCTGCATAAATTATTTGCATTGCGCCTACAATTATCAACCAAGGAGAAAATATAGAATGAGCATGAGGGAATAATTCCATATTAATCCGAACTAACCCATACGCTCCCATTTTTAATAAGATTCCGGCTAGAAGCATACAAGTACTATAATGTGCTTCTCCGTGGGTATCTGGTAACCATGTATGCAGAGGTATGATTGGTAATTTGACAGCAAAAGCAATAAAAAATCCAATATAAAATATTATTTCCAAGGCCACTGGGTAGGACTGATTGGCTAATATTTCAAAATTTAATGTTGGTTCAGTAGAACCATATAAACCTATACCCAGAACTCCCATTAAAAGAAAAACAGAACCCCCCGCAGTGTATAAAATAAATTTTGTAGCTGAGTACAGACGTTTTTTTCCTCCCCACATGGATACAAGTAAATACACGGGAATTAATTCTAACTCCCACATGAGGAAAAAAAGTAAAAGGTCCCGAGAAGAAAATAATCCTATTTGTCCGCTGTACATTGCTAACATCAGGAAATGAAATAATCGAGAATCTCGAGTAACTGGCCAAGCCGCTAAAGTGGCTAAAGTAGTGATGAACCCTGTCAGTAAAATGGGTCCTATAGAGAGTCCATCTATTCCTAATCTCCAATGGAAATCAAAAAAATCGATCCATTTATAATCCTCCACTAGTTGGACTAATGGATCATCCGGTTGAAAATGATAGCAGAATGCATAAGTCGTTAGAAGAAGTTCTAGGATACATATACATAGAGTATACCAACGGATTACTCTATTTCCTCTATGCGGAAGAAAGAAAATTAAGGAACCCGCAAATATTGGCAAAACTACAATTATTGTTAAGCAAGGAAAGTGGTTCGTGGTAAAGACAAGATACACTTGGGCCAGAAAACCCGTGCTCAATTTAAAATACTAAAATTGAGCACGGGTTTTGTCGGTAAAAAAAAGTAAAATGGATTCAAATAGAGTTTTATGGAACGTATCAATAAGCTAGACCCATACTGCGAGTTGTTTCATGCCATAAATAAACCCGAACACTCAAGAAATCCGTTGGACAGGCGGATTCACATCTCTTACAACCAACACAGTCTTCGGTCCTTGGAGCAGAAGCTATTTGTTTAGCTTTACATCCGTCCCAGGGTATCATTTCTAATACATCAGTCGGGCACGCTCGGACACATTGAGTACATCCTATACATGTATCATAAATCTTTACTGAATGTGACATTGGATCTATACATTTTTGAAGGTCATAAATTTTCGGTCTAGTAAACTAACTTATAAATGAATCCTATGTTTAGATACCAGACGAATCAATGAGTGATCAGAATCAATCTACTTAACTA